GAATCGGGATCCTGATGCATATAGATACAAATGGTCCAATGGGAGCAATAATTTCCAGGAACATTTGGAACATTTCGTTTCTGAACAGAGGAACCGTTTTCAAGTAGTGTTTGATCGATTACGTATTATACGTATTAATCAATATTCGATTGATTGGTCCAAGGCTATCGACAAACAAGATTTGTCTAAGTCACTTCGCAAGGCACTTCTCTTTTTGTCTAAGCCACTTCGTTTCTTTTTGTCCAAGACACTTCCTTTTTTCTTTGTGAGTATTGGAAATATCCCCATTCATAGGTCCGAGATCCACATCTATGAATTGAAAGGTACAAACGATCAACTCTGCAATGAGTTGTTAGAATCAATAGGTGTTCAAATCGTTCATTTGAATAAATTGAAACCCTTCTTATTGGATGATCATGATACTTCCCAAAGACCGAAATTCTTGATCAATGGAAGAACAATATTACCATTTTTGTTCAATAAGATACCAAAGTGGATGATTGACTCATTCCATACTAGAAATAATCGCAGAAAATCCTTTGATAACACGGATTCCTATTTCTCAATGATATCCCACGATCGAGACAATTGGCTGAATCCCGTGAAACCATTTCATAGAAGTTCATTGATATCTTCTTTTTATAAAGCAAATCAACTTCGATTCTTGAATAATCCACATCACTTCTGGTTCTATTGTAACAAAGGATTCCCTTTTTATGTGAAAAAGACCCGTATCAATAATTATGATCTTACGTATGGACAATTCCTCAATATCTTGTTCATTCGCAACAAAATATTTTCTTTGTGCGTCGGCAAAGGTAAAAAAAAACATATTTTTTTGGAGAGAGAGGCTATTTTACCAATCGATTCACAGGTATCTGACATATTCATATCTAACGATTTTCAAAAAAGTGGTGACGAAACGTATAACTTGTACAAATCTTTCCATTTTCCAATTCGACCCGATCCATTCGTTCGTAGAGCTATTTACTCGATCGCAGACATTTCTGCAACACCTCTAACAGAGGAACAAATAGTCAATTTTGAAAGAACTTCTTGTCAGCCTTTTTCAGATATGAATCTATCTGATTCAGAAGGGAAGAACTCGCATAAGTATGTCACAAACATGGGTTTGATTCACACTGAGAAATACGGAAAGAGGAAAAAACGGAGTCTTTGTCTAAAGAAATGCGTTGATAAACAGCAGATGTATAGAACCTTTCAACGAAATAGTGCTCTTTCAAATCTCTCAAAATGGAATCTGTTCCTCTCAAAATGGAATCTGTTCCAAACATATATGCCATGGTTCCTTACTTCGACAGGGTGCAAATATCTAAAATTCACCCTTTTAGATGCTTTTTCAGACTTATTGCAGATACTAATACTAAGTAGCATAAGTAGCAGTACAAAATTTGTATCCACTTTTCATTCCACTTTTCATGATATTATGCATGGATTAGATATATCATGGACAATTACTCAGAGAATTTTGCGGGCGATTCTTCCACAACCACAATGGACTCGGATAAGTATAAGTGAGATTTCGAGTAAGTGTTTACAGAATCTTCTTCTGTCCCAAGAAATGATTCATCGAAATAATGAGTCATTGATATGGACACATCTGACAAATGCTCAGGAGTTCCTCTATTCAATCCTTTTCCTTCTTCTTGTTGCCGGATATCTTGTTAGTATAAGTATAGATTTTTTCTCTGTTTCCCACGCCTTTAGTGAGTTACAGACAGAGTTAGAAAAGATCAAATCTTTGATGATTCCATCATACATAATTGAGTTGCAAAAACTTCTGGATAGGTATCCTACATCGGAACTGAATTCCTTCTGGTTAAAGAATCTCTTTAGTATCATACCAAATCCCATCAATCGAATCACTTTTTCGAGAAATACGAGACATCTAAGTCGTACAAGTAAAGAGATCTATGCATTGATAAGAAAAAGAAAAAACGTGAACAGTGATTTGGTTGGTGATAAAATAGAATCCTGGGTCGCGAACAGTGATTCGATTGATGATGAAGAAAGAGAATTCTTGGTTCAGTTCTCCACCTTAACAACAGAAAAAAGAATTGATCAAATTCTATTGAGTCTGACTCATAGTGATCATTTATCAAAGAATGACTCTGGTTATCAAATGATTGAGCAACCGGGATCAATTTACTTAGGATACTTAGTTGACATTCATAAAAAGTATCTAATGAATTATGAGTTCAATAGATCCTGTTTAGCAGAAAGACGGATATTCCTTGCTCATTATCAGACAATCACTTCCTCGTGTGGGGCTAATAGTTTTCATTTCCCATCTCATGGAAGACCCTTTTCGCTCCGCTTAGCCCTATCTCCTTCTAGGGGTATTTTAGTGATAGGTTCTATAGGAACTGGACGATCATATTTGGTCAAATACCTAGCGACAAACTCTTATGTTCCTTTCATTACGGTATTTTCGAACAAGTTCCTGCCTAAAGGTCCTCCTTTTGAGTTTGAGGATATCGATTTTGATGATAGTGACCGTATTGGTGATAGTGACGGTATTGATGATAGTTACGGTATTGATGATAGTGACAATATTGATAATAACCTTGAGACGGAGCTGCTAACTATGACGAATGTGCTAACTATCTATATGACGTATATGACGATGACGTATATGACGTCGAAATCGAAAATAGACCGATTTGATATCATCCCTCAATTCGAATTAGCAAAAGCATTGTCTCCTTGCATAATATGGATTCCAAACATTCATGATCTGTATGTGAATGAGTCGAATTACTTATCCCTCGGTCTATTAGTGAACTATCTCTCCAGGGATCGTGAAAGATGTTCCACTAGAAATATTCTTGTTATTGCTTCGACTCATATTCCCAAAAAAGTGGATCCCGCTCTAATAGCTCCGAATAAATCAAATACATGCATTAAGATACGAAGGCTTCTTATTCCACAACAACGAAAGCACTTTTTAATTCTTTCATATACTAGGGGATTTCACTTGGAAAAGAAAATGTTCCATACTAACGGTAACGGATTCGGGTACATAACCGCGGGTTCCAATGCACGAGATCTTGTAGCACTTGTCGACGAGGCCCTATCAATTAGTATTGCACAGAAGAAATCAATTATAGAAACTAATACAATTGAATCAGCTCTTCATAGACAAATTTGGGATTTGCGATTCGAGAGCGGATCGGTTCAGGATCATGGGATCCTTTTCTATCAGATAGGAAGGGTTGTTGCACAAAATGTACTTCTAAGTAATTGCCCCATAGATCCTATATCTATCTATATGAAGAACAAATCATGTAGGGAAAGGGATTCTTATTTGTACAAATGGTACTTCGAACTTGGAACGAGCATGAAGAAATTAACGATACTTCTTTATCTTTTGAATTGTTCTGCCGGATCGGTCGCTCAAGATCTTTGGTCTCCATTCGGACCCGATGAAAAAAATGGGATTACTTCGTTTGGATTTGTTGAGAATGATTCTGATCTAGTTCATGGCCTATTAGACGTAGAAGGCGCTCTGGTGGGATCCTCGCGGAAAGAAAAAGATTGCAGTCAGTTTGATAATAATCGAGTGACATTGCTTCTTCGGTCCGAACCAAGGAATCCGTTAGAAATGATCACTATGAGTCAGACTCATATGATGCAAAATGGATCGTGTTCCATCGAGGAAGGTTTATTAAATCACATAGTTTGGGCTCCTAGAATATGGCGCCCTTATGGCAATCTATTTGATTGTATCGAAAGGCTCAATGAATTGGGATTTCCCTATTGGGCCAGGTCATTTCGGGGCAAACAGATCATTTTTCATAAAGAGAATGAGCTTCAAGAGAAGGATTCGGAGTTCTTGCAGAGTGGAACCATGCAGTACCAGACACGAGATAGATCTTCCGAAGAAGAAGGCTTTTTTCGAATAAGCCAATTCATTTGGGACCCTGTGGATCCATTCTTTTTCCTATTCAAAGATCAGCCCTTTGCCTATGTGTTTTCACGTCGAGAATTCTTTGTCGATGAAGAGATGTTAAAGGGGCTTATTATTTATATTTCTATTTGCGAAACAAAGTCTTATAGACCTATGGCTAAACGCTGGTTCATCAAAAATGCGCAAGAAAAGCATTTCGAATTGTCGATTCATCGCCAGAGATGGCTTAGAACCAATAGTTCATTATCTAATATATCTTTCCGTTCTAATACTCCATCCGAGAGTTATCAGTATTTATCAAATCTGTTCCTATCTAACGGAAGGCTATTTGATCAAATGACAAAGACATTGTTGAGAAAGGGATGGCTTTTCCCAGATGAAATGAAACATTTGATTCATGTAACAGGAGAAAGATTTCCCATTCCTTAGCTGTAAAGATATGTGGCCATGAAAAAGAGATTAAGTGGAACAGAATTGACCGGGCGGTAGAGTCGTGGAAACACCTGTTTATTCCATATTTTTGACCTTAGCTCCATGGAACAATATGCTACTGCTGAAACATGGAAGAATTTCAATCTTAGATCAAAACACTATGTATGGATGATATGAACTGCCTAAACAAGAATTCTTGAATGGCGAACAACCAGAGCCTATTACTCACTATATCAAAGAATTTCCATTAATGAAACCATGTAAATCCATCGGAAAATAAAAAATACGCATGTCCGATGAAATGGTTGTTGCTATCTGCTCCAATAACGAATCATTGGTTTAACTGAATCATTAAAGAAAATAGATAGACCCTTCTCTTCGTCTCAGGTCGATGGATCTTCTCAATTGGAAGATCTCCCATATGGATAATACACATTCCAGTTGACTGAGCCTAATTCTAATTGTTATGTTCCGAAGCAAAGATATCCACGGGGGCCAGTTCGGCCTATTCAGATATTCACGACCAAGAGAAGAGGTACTGGATTCTCTTTCGGATAGGCCCTGAAAGGAGAAGGAAGGCTGGAATGCCAAAAGAGGTCTGTCTATTCTCTAATTCACCCGACCCGATTTTTGGAAC